AATCTAGCTCTTCGACGAGCTAGGACAAGGGTTGAGGCTATCAATGCGGTTTGATAACTGGTTGGGGCGTTCGAATAATTAAAAAAAGTTCTGTTTCGAAACCCTATTTTGATTGGATTCTATCGAGTGAATCGAATCAAGCAGAATCCCATTTTGATACAACGCAATTCAAAAATGAAATAAAAGAAAGAAATGGGGCAAAAAAACTTATTAGATACCATTGACTCCGGTATCTAATAAGTTGTACCTACTATTGGATTTGAACCAATGACTCCCGCCGTATGAAAGCGATACTCTAACCGCTGAGTTAAGTAGGTCATTTCTTATCCCCCCAAAAACCAAACGGGACCCGTCCCGTCGATGGATTATAAATATCATATTACTTCTAAGCAATACTAATCTAAGAAACACCACTCAAAAATTTAGGATGTTGTGTTATAGAATATTTCTCTTGACAAGAAATTATATACATAATAAAATATGCATCACAAGCATTAAGTAAGGGCTATAGCTCAGTTGGTAGAGCACCTCGTTTACACGCGCGCCAATGTTTTTCAGGGGAGTCCATCATACAATCCAAAAATTGGATCTTATTGAGAAATCGATGTCTTACTCCACAACTTTTGGGGAACAATAGCCTGACAAAGGGTTTGGTCCGATTTGGGCGCCCCTTTTAGGTACCAAACAGACCCCACCATTAATTAGAGATATTGATAAGGTGAATACTGGTACATTCAATGCTAGGCATAATGAGTACAAGGCCCTCCAAAAATCTCTTTTCGTCCTATGAACTTTAAGGTGTATGAAGTTTCATATTTTCTTTTTTAAGCCGAACGATAGAGACTTCATTTAACTTAAAATGATCTAGGCCGGAGGCAGACCTACGTCAAGATAATCCCACCTTTGAAACACTTTGGTAGTGCTCCTGGATCAAAATCTCAACTAATGAATCAGAGCACGTGGAGCCATCTCCTTATCTTATTTTTCTGTCAAGAAAAAATATGGCGGATTGGCTGATATTTCTATCAGTTAATGAAAGAGCCCAATGCAAAAAAAATGCATGTTGGGTCTTTGAAACAGTTCAGATCATTTGGATAATAACAAGTTTGATCTGTTTTACCGAGAAGGTCTACGGTTCGAGTCCGTATAGCCCTAGAGCCCTATAAAATAATAAAAAAAAATGCAAATTGGAAATACAAAATTTCCCAATTTGCATTTGTTCATTCTTGTTTGTTGCTTGTAACTGACCGGTGGGTTGATCAAAACCAAATGATTCCTAGAAAATGGGGAATCATTTGAATTGAAAGCAGAATAGAAAACTGAAAGAAAAACGCATTTGAAGGGGTCGAATCGATACTTATCCAATCGTGGATAAACAAATCAACCCTTCGTCATTAATCTTCGGAGGGAAATTCTATATGAAATTTCCTGTCCACAATCAAGGGGTTAAGCTAAAGTTATTGATCTTCCTTTTCTTTGGTCTACCTAACTTGAATGAATTTAAGAAGTCAAAATCATGACAGACACGAGGCCGGTGAAAAACTCCAAAAAGTAATTCACATAGATCTAGGGAATAACCTGATGTATTTTTTGACAAACCGAAGTTTGTTGAACAACGAATCTCTTTGGTAAGTTTCATTGTGAACAATTTTTAATAAGCCCTATCTTCGTATACCTTACCTACACCTAGCGAAGCACAACAAAAAGGCAGAGGTCTTCTTTTTCTGTATTCAATCAAGAGAAAAATCCAACCAGATTCTAATAAGGGGAATATACCAACACTAAGATGAAGATATTCAAAATCCTGAGATTGACGTACCTATCCATTATCTTCTTTCTATTTGATGTTATATTCTAAATCACTAAGAAAAAAAAAAACGACAAAAAGAAGTCCCGATTCTATTCCTAAAAAAAAATTTCAAATAATCCGAAGTTCGAAATTCTGAAACAAAAAATCAAATAGAATTCTTCTTTTTTTATTTGAAAATCACTGGCAAGAATCCTAGGTCAAAACAAGAGGATTTGTCTAAGCGTAATGTATAGAGTTATACTAACTAAAGAAATGAAAGAAAAAAAAAATGAAGTAGACTGGAAATAGGATCCCAGTCAAGCCAGTCGATAAATATTGAAAGGAGATATGCCCCGCAATAAACAAAGGAAACTAGATGGTTTGGTCAAAATGAAAAATGAATTCTTGTTTTGACTAATGACTAAACGGTTATGGATGACTTGACAACTTCAATTTGAATCGACCAATCCGGTATATTTTCCAAGTTCGTAGGAGTGCGTCTATGTTTTTGCTTTACGAATATGATCTTTTTTGGGCATTTCTAATAATATCAAGTCTTATTCCTATTTTGGCATTTTTTATTTCCGGGATTTTAGCCCCGATTAGGAAAGGGCCGGAGAAACTGTCTAGTTATGAATCGGGTATCGAACCGATGGGCGACGCTTGGTTACAATTTCGAATCCGTTATTATATGTTTGCTCTAGTTTTTGT